CTCTATCTTACTAATAATAAGAAGGGGGTGGGGAAGAGCGAACTTTAAATCCATACATAGGAGTGCGTGAGAGCCTCCGCTAAGGAAAAGGATTGAATGCGCGTACCTCTGCGAGTGGCATCTCCTAGGCCTATGCTACGATCCGGGGATCTAAGCAAGGTGGCCTGATATGTACTTCCTTTTTGCCGGTTCATCAAACCGCACTCGCCCCCTTATTTGAGTTAGGGGCTTAATAGGCCGAGTAAGGGCCCATTCTGCCCTTTAGAGATAGGGGCGACCCAGCTAGTGCCATTTTTCTTTAAGGCGGAAAGTCCTACATATACCGACGGCTCCTTTTCTTAATACCAAAAGCGGAGCGGAAGGAGAACCGAGTGTCTTGTTTTTCGCACTTGGTTAAAACATTTTTTCAAGGGTGTGATGACTCACTCCGAGCCCCCTATAAACATAAAGGCAACCGAGAAAAAACTTTCTCCCTGACTCCCTACCCCATGCTCGGAAATTAGAAGCTATATGGGGGGCTATTCATTCCTCTTCTCGGAACTGAACTACTTTTTCTGCCTGAAGCACTTAGGGTGGGCCATGAGACCAAAAAGGACGACCTCTATCAATGTCAGCCAGGCCGTTCTCTCCATCCAGGTCGAGCAACTTCTAGTCTTGAATCTCTTTAAACATTATCGCTGCTTTACATTTTACATAAAAAACCTAAAATGGAATGAAATACGAGACGAGCGCGAGTTACGCCTCTTCCTGGGTCAAAGTTCATAGGACCCGCCTACTAGTGGAATTCAAAAGAGAGCTTGTTCCCGCCAACCCACGAAAATGGATAATTGGTCAAGAAAGCTCGAATGAGGAACGTGAAAAATTGATCAGGTGTTGAGCCTTGACGTCTTCGCTTGGCCTTACGAGGGCAGGGAGACTTTCGAGGATAATTGCAACACACTCTCCCACTCAAAGAAGGGTCCAAGCCATATCAACGAAAACAAAGGCATCTTCATCCGGATATCCAGGAGGCAATCTATGCAGAGGTTCCTCCATACCTACTTTCCATACATCCAACGGTAGAGGCGGGAGGAAAGGGAAGGCTTGGTAATCCCCCTAAAGAAAAAAGAGAAATCTCCTTTTTTGTATACCAACCTTCCTTTAAAACTGGATTAGATAGGCTTAGATAAGGGTTTGAAGAAAAGAAAAAAAGTTTCATGATTTATGGACTACTGAGCCCATATCCCCTCCAACCATCAAAATACGGAGGGAGATTGAAAAAGGGATAAGGGGTTTTGCGTTTGCATATAGCTCATAAAGTGAGATTTTAGAATCTCACTAATAAACTACCTTCTTCTCTTTTTGTTTTTTACGCTTGTATAGAGCATTTTTTCATTTTTTGTCCTCCGATCATTGTCACTTCATGATCTTTTTTTTCAGGGATGTCTTCTTTAGTAGAGGTGCATCTTGATCTATTATGACACTATACCTTCCTATACCATATAATGCCGAGCGAGTATAATTCATTAGATTAATTCGAGGTTTTTTGGGGTGGCCTTGGTTGACCGTGGAGGAATTGAACTTCCCATTCTGTCCTTTCTCACCTTGTTCTTACCCATCTAGATGTTCCAGATGAAGAGCCAGATGGAAACGTTGAAGTAGCACAAGCAGTTCTATATCTTCCGGCAGCAGTTGATTGAGCAGGTTATTCTGTTGTTTTATATCGAGATCCTATCCCATAGCTAGCTAGCAGCACCTTTGACTAACAATACCTAAAGCAAAAGCAGCTATGAAAGAGGTTGGTCGAATAAAAGCACGAGTTCCGGTAGACCCCTACTAGTAAAGGGCAAGCCAGCATCTTGCCCGGATTGGGAAGCAGAGGTGGGGGGTTGTCAAGTTTGTTTTGGTTTGAAGTAGGGTAACTTTGCAGAACCTTTGCTTGCGCCCTATTTGAGACTAAGGCAGGTTTGGAGCCTTGTCCTATCCCCTTTATCAAATCCCTAGCTCTCTTCCTTAGTGCAACTGTCCTATTCCTACCATGGGAATTTCTATATTTCTTTTTTGTTTCATATCTATAGTTTCGGATATCAATCGTATATGAAGAAAGAGATTGTTGACCTTAGTAGACTAATCTATTCATTGGTAGGGCATTTCCTCCTGTGACCACCTTTCCTACCAAAAAGCTAACCCAACCAAATCCGGGTTTTTTCTAGACTAGACCTTCGGGATTTTTTTAGGGTTCATACATGCATTGATCCAGTCGAAGAACCTGCTCCAGAGCGACTACTCCGCCTAGCGTATCTTCCTGCCCGCCCGGGGTTCTCTCTGCTCGGTTTCACAATCAATCCCAGATCCATCTATTTGAGGGAGGTCAAATTCCGCGCTCTTCTAATTGCTTAGAAGGGTTCAAGAACCCCTTTACATCTAGGGCTCATCGAAGCCCTATTCTGTATATTCAGGAACAGGGCTATCAAATGGTCGACTGCGAAACCCATCAGGGTTAGAAATTCGTATACTTTAA